TATCATTAAGGAAACGCAATTTGAGATTCAAATTTACGAATCATTCATGAATTATATAATAGTTAACGGTTCCAGTTTGTGCTGAATTTTTTCTTTTATGACTGAAAAATCAAAATTTTGTTTTTCACTAGAAAAGTAAGGGAAATTTTTAGAGATTGTATGGTTTTAAGATACTATACAATCAATCGAAGGGATGGATCCAACTCAAACAAAAAAGAAAGATTTCTTTTAGAAAAGGAATTAAGGAAAACGGGATTAAGATTCAAAATACAAGTACAATAAATAAGAAGACAAAAGGATAATTTTTTGATAGATTTTGATTTGGTATCGTTTTGGCGGCATGGCCGAGCGGTAAGGCGGGGGACTGCAAATCCTTTTTCCCCAGTTCAAATCCGGGTGTCGCCTAATCACCAAAAGAATTGACATACCTTCTTCTGTTTTGCTGATAGAATTTGGGAAATTTTTCCGGCGGAAGCAAACGGAGGAAACTGATAAATCGTGATAGTCCTTCCATTACTAACGGAGTGTCTACGGGCCGGGTTTTGAATTAGATTGGATAGCAGGACGGAAATCAAATTCCGTTTTTAGTTGCGGAAAGGCCAGAAGATACTTTGTAGACATATTCATCAAAGTCTTTGAGTACTCCGGCATTCAATCAATATTAATTCGATTGAATTGAGTAATTGGCTTTTACTTAATATACCTTATATACTATACCTTTTTTCTTTTTTCGTTAACCCCTAGTCAAGAACAGAACATAATAGGGCGTCCTCCGATTGTTTCATAGAGACAATAAGGGACGGTAAGGATTAGATCAAAACAAAATGGGAAAGAAATAGGGTATGGGTTGGGTAGTGATCTACCTTTCTTCTATTTTTTTAGACTTTTTACTTAACTTAATGAAGGACAACAAAAGAAAGAATAGATTTTTAGTATTTCTACATAATTTTGAGTATTTCTACATATTAGTAGCATTTCTTTGATACTTCCAAGGGGGTCTCCGCATATTTTGCTTGTGCTTAATCTTTTCTGATTATACTAGAAATCTTATAAGACCCCTTATAAGTTAGAGTTGGATTTATTGGATTGTTTCATCAACGACGTTAGGTCAGAATTTTTGACTCTGCGCCAGTGATTCCACTATTATTTATTAGTGAACAATAATTCAAGAATTCCTTCATAGATAGGGGACATAATTCACATGGATATAGTAAATCTCGCTTGGGCTGCTTTAATGGTAGTCTTTACATTTTCCCTTTCACTCGTAGTATGGGGAAGAAGTGGACTCTAGAAGTACTACTAATTGTAATTGAGTTTAGGAATTAAACTGTATCAATTTTTTTTTATAAATCGTTCAGTTCTGAAAAGCTTTTTTTAGTTGAAATTTCATTATTTCAACACTATTTCAATTTAAAATTCCATTTTTAAATTGAAATAGAAATAAAAAAATATCTGCATTTCAAAATTCTCTTGGGTTTTCGTGTAGTAATATAGTTTATGAATAATATATATGAAGAATACTCTTTCAATCAAACAAATATTTCAATTATTTCCGTGTTTGTATTTCGAAAGTAAAAAGAATACAAAGTAAAAGAAATACAAATGGTAGTAAATTTATTCCAACGGAATTCTTGATCAATTTTCGATTTCGATGAACCGACTCTTACTAAAATTAGATATGGACCGTGAGGAAGAGTTGCACTTTTTTTATTTTACTTTTTTGTTTCCCTTTATTCAAAGAGAAAATAGTTCTGTTATTACATTACGTAGATACACATTTTCTATCGGAAACAACACAGACATAGTAGTTCTCTAACGAGATACTACACAGACTAAAATATTGTCTTGGGCGAGTCACATATTGCGCACTTCCCGTTTGTTTTAATTTTTTGGAAATTTTATTTATGTTGTACTTGTTTTATTGAACTCACTGTTCAAACGTTAAAAGAGGTTTACTAATCCCCCCCCNTTTTTTTTTTGAAATCCGAAGAAGTTTCCATAGATCATATGTCAACTGATCGATCAATGACTTCTTCGTCGGAATGCTAATAAAAAGATTACTTTATTTTCTTTTATTATACCCATCGAAGAGGCCCTTGATTCTTTTGATCGGGATTCATATTGAAAATAATCAGCAATCCAGGAATTAGAATCGTACGAGTCGCTTTTCAATTATTTCAAATTGATTGAAATCAACACAAATTAAATACAAGACAGATGGATAAAGCAAAGAAATAGAATTGGGGGGGCACTATATACATTATATTATATATAATATGTAATTGATATCGATATATACCAATATATAGGAATATGACGATACTATTGTAGATTGATCTCTATTAAATTAACCCGGATTACAATACACCTTATATACACTACAATAACAATAGTAGATAGTATGGTAGAAAGATTCAGATATTTCTTTCTACCATACTATCGTATTTCATAGAATACGGCTAATTCTAGTCTGCCCATTTCATTTAAGACGCGAAATTTG